AAATAGCGGAAGCTAATGTGAAAAAGGCTGAAGGAAGGAGACAAAAAATTGAGGCAAATCTAGCTCTCCGACGAGCTAGAACACGGGTGGAGGCTATCAATCCGATTTCATAACTAGTTGGTACGTTCGAATAATAAAAAGAAGTTCTCTTTCTAATCCTATTTAGATTCTGTCGGGTGAATACAATCAAATACAATCAAACAGAATCCAATTCTGATGAAAAAATTCAAATTAAAAAATGAAATAGAAAAGATACAAAATCAAAAAATAAATATCACTAAAGGTGGGTCGTAAACCTTATTAGATACCAGAGTCAATGGTATCTAATAAGTTTTACCTACTATTGGATTTGAACCAATGACTCCCGCCGTATGAAAGCAGTACTCTAACCACTGAGTTAAGTAGGTCATTTATCATCCCAAAGAGAACCAAATGAAACCCATCCTGTCGATGGATTATAAATATCATATTACTTATAAGCAATACTAATCTAAGGAATACCACTCAAAGAGATCAAAGATTGTTGATGTTGGATCATGGAATATTTATCTTGACAAGAATTTATCTACATGATAAAATATGTATCACAAGCACTAAGGGCTATAGCTCAGTTGGTAGAGCAACTCGTTTACACGCGCGCCAATGTTTTTCAAGGGAGTTCATCATACAATCAGAAAAATTGATCTTGTTGAGAAATCGATGTCTTACTCCATAACTTTGAGGGAACCATAGCCTGACAAAGGGTTCGGTCCAATTTGGACGCCCATTTAGGAGGTGCCAAACAGACCCCATCATTGATTTGAGATCTTGATAAGGTGAATACCCAGTCTATTCAATGCTAGGCATAATGAGTATAAGGACCTCAAAAAAATCTCTTTTCGTCATATGAACTTTAAGGTGTATGAAGTTTCATATTTTATTTTTTAAGCAGAACGATAGAGACTTCATTTAACTTAGGTTGATCTAGGCCAGAGACAGACCTACGTCAAGATAATCCCACCTTTGAAACACTTTGGTAATGCTCCCAAATAATGAATCAGAGCACATGGAGCCATTTCCTTATCTTTTTTTCTGTCAAGAAAAAAAATGGCAGACTAACTGATATAAATATCAGTTAATGAAAGAGCCCAATGCAAAAAAAATGCATGTTGGGTTTTTTAAACAGTTCAGATCATTTTAATAATAATAAGTTTGATCTGTTTTACCGAGAAGGTCTACGGTTCGAGTCCGTATAGCCCTATAAAAATGTAAAAATGAAAAATGCAAAAAAAAATTGTATAATTTTCATTTCTTCATTATTATTTCTTGCTTGTAACTAAGTGAAATCCAATTATTCCTATAAGTTTACTCACGGCAATCGTTTAAGCAGATGAAAGAAAAAACGCATATCAATGGATCCAATCGATATTGATTTTTTCAATTGCAGATAAACAAACCAACCTTTCGTCATTAATCTTCGGAGGCGAATTACATATTCATATCCACAATAAAAGAATTTGTGAGACTCCCTTTCTTTTGATATCCCCAATCTTATTGAATTTTGGAAGTCAAATCATTTCACGGGCCTGGTGAAATGAAAAACTACGAAGAGGAATTCACATGGATTTAGGAAGGGCCTGCTGTATTTGTGTACAAGCTAAAGTTTTTTGAAAAACGAATATCTTTGGTCACTTTCATTGTCAAATAGGCTTTTCCTTCGTATACCTTACTTACCTCGACCTAGCGAAGCACAACACAAAAAAGATAGTCTTCTTTTTCTGTATTCAACCAAGAAAAACCCCTCCACCTGGATTCGAATCCTAATACTATTATTAAATAATAATAAAATAATAATAAAAGGAATATATCAACACAGGATCTTCTAAATCTTGAGATGGAAATTCCTATACATTCTCTTCTATTTGATTACTTGTTCTATTCTAAATCACTAAGAAAAAAAAAAAAATTAAAATAAAGACCTCCTGATTCTATTTATAGAAAATTATAGAAAAAAATAGAAATCTTTAAAGAATTTCTAATTAAAGAAGAAATAAGATAAGTAATTAATTTAGAATTCCCCGTCTTTAGAGAAAAAAACAAGAGAAACAGGAGAATTTGTATAAGAGTAATATATAGTTAGAAGGTTCTACTAACTAAATAAAATGGAAATAAGTATAATGGAAATAAAATCGGATTCCAAGTCGATGAATCTTGCAATGAGATATGCCCTACAATAAACCAATAAACAAAGCAAACTAGGCGGTTCGACCAAAATGAATTCTTGTTTTGACTAAATAGTTCTAAATAGTTATGGATGACTTGACAATTCCAATTCGAATCGACCAATAGAATCCGGTATATTTTCCACGTTCATAGGGGTGCGTTTATGTTTCTGCTTTACGAATATGATTTTTTTTGGGCATTTCTAATAATATCCATCCTTGTTCCTATTTTGGCATTTTTCATTTCCGGAGTGTTAGCCCCGATTAGCAAAGGGCCGGAGAAACTTTCTACTTATGAG